GTGATTGGATTTGCACCAATGGAAACCATAAATTTCATACATAATAGAGGGATAGGGATATGATAGATTTTTTTATTTTTAGATAGTGAATGGAGTTTGTTTTTCCATTCTATCCTATTCATCGGTATTGATCATGGATACTGGAAAAATTGTATTCTTTCTTTTGGGCTAGCTCATGATCTGAACGAGTCGCACATACACCCTAGTACATGTTCCTCGACGCTGAGGGCATCCCCCAAGAGCGGGGGATTTCGTGACATTTCGGATTGGCTGTCTTGTATTTCTAATAAGTTGTTTAATAGTTGGCATGTTGAATCATATCCATAATATGATGGGCTGGTTTAGATCGATCCTAACCAGATGATTATGAATTACTTCTAGTTAATATTCTATTAAATAAGTTTTAATAGATAGAATATTAAACTTGGTAAAATAAAAAGATAAAATCTCAAATCACGGAGTTGGGCGAAATCCATGCTATTTTCATGCAACCGCTACAAGATCAACAATTCCATAAGCTTGGGCTTCTGTTGCTGACATAAAAACATCTCTTTCCATGTCTTCGGATACAACCCATAAAGGTTTACCCGTTCTTTGTACATAAACCCTTGTGAGGGTTTCACGCAGTTTCAGCAGTTCTTCCGCTTCCAGGATAAATTCTCCCGTTTGTGCCTCATAAAAAGAACTAGCAGGTTGATGGATCATTACCCTGATGATATAACATAATAAAAGGTTCCTCTATCTCGCATGATGAAAGGAAGAGAAAAGAAAGAAAGATAAAGAATAACAAGCAAAAAAAAGATAGAATTGAACAACCGTACAGGCATCTTTTGTGCGTTGCATACGGCTCTACAATCAAATTGACCCTTACCTTCCATCAAAGACAGAGAAAAATAGGATCTATCAGACCCATATCGGTAAATGATCAAATTACCACCCTTCCTTTCCAAGGAGTTTAAAAATACTATGATGGCTCCGTTGCTTTATATATTTATTATTTTTTTTGTCTGTGATTCAGCAATCCCAAAGTTTCTTTTTGAGCCGATCAAATAAAATAAGGAAAAAATAATCTTATTTTATTTTTTATTTTCGCACTCTTTCATAACATATGTTAAAAGTCCTCTAGTGTGAAAACAAAAAAGTTTGTGACGCTGAACTGGACTCCCGATAGATAAGATAAAATCGGAAATACCTTTAATCTCATACTACTCTTTCGATACATAATCTAATGTTTTGAAAAAACAATAAAAAACTTTCTCATATCGAATTCAAAGTGCCATGCTATTATTACTTAATATTCATATTTCATATGGCGAAGGCATAGTCTTTTTTTTTCTCTCAAATAAAAACCTCATTGGCGCCAAGCGTGAGGGAATGCTAGACGTTTGGTAATTTCTCCTCCGACTAGGATAAAAGATCCCATTGAAGCGGCTAATCCCATGCATATTGTATGTACATCTGGTCGCACAAATTGCATAGTATCATAAATAGCTACTCCGGGTATTACCCATCCGCCAGGAGAGTTTATAAACAAATACAGATCTTTGGTATCATCCTCGATACTGAGATATACCATAAGACCAATAAGCTGATTCGATATTTCACTATCAACCTCTTGGCCTAAAAAAAGTAATCTTTCTCGATAAAGTCGGTTGATTAGGGTAAAGTTGTATCCCTTAGGAACCGTACATGCATCTTTTGACGCATACGGTTCAAAAAAAAAATTGCGAAAAAAAAACGAATCAATGTGTAGATTCCAGTCCTCTTTCTTTTTTCATAGCAGGTTTCTAACGAAAGGACTTTTTCTTCGATTTTTCAATAAAGACGAGTTTTGACTCCTTTCCTTATAATAAAAAAAAAGAATTCACTAAACTTATCGAATTAACTTCTCATTGATGTATTGTTTCATCGAGATCCAATCCAAATCACGATGTAATTTTCTTGTTCTTGAATGGGCCTCGTTAATCTTTTTAGGTTTATGCTCTACTCCGGGTAAAGATCCGCCCGATTTCGATTTGCACATATAGGACAAATGCTCTCATTACCATTTCTTTTTGTTATGACTTTCTTTTTTTTTCAATTCATTTCATGCCTTCCGCCAAATATTTGATGTATTCATCCATTCGATTGATTAACATTGATTAATTGAGACCGCTTCTCTTTCCAAACGGGATCTCTTTACAAATAGGAATTATTTATGATACAAGTAGTAGTAGTAATCATAGATATATTACCAATTGGGTTTTTCTAAACGGAGCCTGGATACTTCATTTTATTAGCCCAACCAACCCAACCATAAATCATTCTAATTGATAATAGTAATCTGAATCCCCCCCAAAAATGGATTTGATTTAATAGTACCTCACGCTCCAAATTTTTGATGATTCAATTAATCTTTCTTGGGCGAAACCGAGGATATCTCGATCGGGGGAGATAACGGGGAAATCCCATATGACCCAATATTTCTGACAAGTCGCGCTATACGTCAACCCAAGATGCA